ACTTCGCTTCGCTATCTAATAATTTTTTCTACCCCCCTCCCCTTTTCTTTGTATCAACTAAACCGTTGGATTGTCTTCAATTAGATGGGGGAATCCAATTGACAGCCTCGACTCGTATCCTAGCTCGTCTGAGAGCTAGCTTCGCTTCAACCAATTCTTTCGTACCCTCAGCTCTACTCACGTTAGCTTCGGCTATTTCAAGTGCTTGTTGAGCTTCTTCCGGATCAATGTCACTACCCAGTTCCGCATCATTTCCTAAAATGATGATCTCATTATTAACTATTCTGGCAAAACCGCTCCACAGAACCGCCGTTAACCATTGATCGTCGAGGAGGCGTATTCTCAAGGGACCCATATCTACAGCTGTGTTAATGGGGGCATGGTTTGGTAATACGCCAATTTGGCCACTATTAGTAGATAAAATGATTTCTTTCACTTCACAATCCCAAATAATTCGCTTAGGAGTCAGTACATAAAGATTTAATTTCATTTCTTCAATTTGTTCTCCTCTTCTAAGTTTATAGCTTTCGTGCTAGCTTCATCGATGTTACCCACCAAATAAAAAGCCTGTTCGGGTAGGCCGTCTAATTCTCCGGAAAGGATTAGTTGAAATCCCCTAATTGTTTCTGCAAGACCAACATACTTTCCTGGAGAACCGGTAAAAACTTCTGCCACAAAGAACGGTTGTGATAAGAAGCGCTCAATTTTTCGTGCTCTTGCTACAGTTAAACGATCCTCTTCCGATAATTCATCCAACCCAAGAATTGCGATAATGTCCTGAAGTTCTTTGTAACGTTGTAAAGTTTCCTTAACTCTTTGCGCAGTTTCATAATGTTCGTTGCCAACGATCCGAGGTTGTAACATAGTTGAGGTTGAATCTAAAGGGTCTACTGCAGGATAAATACCCTTGGAAGCTAATCCTCTGGAAAGTACGGTAGTAGCATCCAAATGTGCAAATGTTGTGGCAGGAGCAGGGTCGGTCAAATCGTCCGCAGGTACATAAACCGCTTGGATCGAAGTTATAGATCCCTTTTTGGTAGAAGTAATTCTTTCTTGCAAAGAGCCCATTTCTGTACTAAGAGTAGGTTGATAACCCACTGCGGAGGGCATTCTCCCTAATAAGGCGGATACCTCCGATCCTGCTTGAACAAAACGAAAGATATTATCGATGAATAGAAGCACGTCTTGCTTATTAACATCTCGGAAATATTCCGCCATAGTTAGGGCAGTCAAACCAACTCTCATACGAGCTCCTGGGGGTTCATTCATTTGGCCATAGACTAGAGCTACCTTGGATTCCTCCAGATTTTTTTCATTAATTACTCCGGATTCCTTCATTTCCATATAAAGATCATTTCCTTCACGAGTCCGTTCCCCTACTCCGCCAAATACGGATACGCCTCCATGAGCTTTAGCAATGTTGTTGATTAATTCCATGATGAGTACTGTTTTACCTACTCCAGCTCCCCCAAATAGTCCGATTTTTCCTCCACGCCGATAAGGAGCTAAAAGATCGACCACCTTAATACCTGTTTCAAAGATGGATAATTTTGTATCTAACTCGATAAAGGCAGGCGCGGATCTATGAATAGGGAATGTTGCACTAGTATCGACAGGACCCAAATTGTCAACAGGCTCCCCAAGAACGTTGAAAATTCGTCCGAGAGTAGCTCCACCGACAGGAACACTGAGAGGAGCTCCCGTGTCAATCACTTCCATTCCTCTCATCAACCCGTCTGTAGCACTCATAGCTACGGCTCTAACTCGATTATTTCCTAATAATTGTTGTACCTCACAAGTCACATTAATTTGCTTACCGTCAGTGTCTCGACTCTTGACTACCAAAGCGTTATAAATATAAGGTAACTTACCGGGGGGAAAAGTGACATCCAGCACGGGTCCAATAATTTGATCGATACGCCCTGTACTTTTTTCTTCAATTGCAGAAACCCCGGGACGAGAAGTAGTAGGATTGGTTCTCATAATTATCACATAATTTTCAAAAAAAAAGGAATTTATCGAAATTTTTCTTTTTTTCTTGTTGAATAATGCCAAATCAAATAAAAAAAAAATCCAAAAGCCAAAAGGAAATGAATTAGTTAATTCAATAAGAAAGAAAAGGGGACCAGCACTTGATTTCGTTGCCCAAACGAATCCCATTCAATCGTTTACTCATGGAATGAGTCCATTGGAAAGTTCAATCAATCTTTTTTTCATATACATTTCGCCTTTTGTGAAGGATCTGTGCCTACTCTACTTTCCTATCTAGGACTTCGATATACAAAATATATACTACTGTGAAGCATAGATTGCTGTCAACAGAGAATTCTCTTAGTATTTAGGTATTTCTACTCAAAAAAAGAAAGGGTTCTATTAAGAACTTGTAAAATAAGGGTTAGGGGTTGATTTGGGTTGCGCTATATCTATCAAAGAGTATACAATAAAGATGGATTTGGTGAATCAAATCCATGGTTTAATAACGAAGTATGTTAACTTACCATAACAACAACTCAATTCCTATAGTAGAATTCCTATAGGATAGAATATACACAGGGTGTATGCATTATATATGAATGAGACATATTCATTAACATAACCATGCCCTCCATTTTATTTAATGAGTTGATATTAATTGAATATCTTTTTTTTTTCAGATTTTTGCAAAGGTTTCATTTACGCCTAATCCATATCGAGTAGACCCTGTCGTTGTGAGAATTCTTAATTCATGAGTTGTAGGGAGGGACATATGTCACCACAAACAGAAACTAAAGCAAGTGTTGGATTTAAAGCTGGTGTTAAGGATTATAAATTGACTTACTACACCCCGGAGTACGAAACCAAGGATACTGATATCTTGGCAGCATTCCGAGTAACTCCTCAGCCGGGGGTTCCGCCCGAGGAAGCAGGGGCTGCAGTAGCTGCCGAATCCTCTACTGGTACATGGACAACTGTTTGGACTGATGGACTTACCAGTCTTGATCGTTACAAAGGACGATGCTATCACATCGAGCCCGTTGTTGGGGAGGAAAATCAATATATCGCTTATGTAGCTTATCCATTAGACCTATTTGAAGAGGGTTCTGTTACTAACATGTTTACTTCCATTGTGGGTAACGTATTTGGTTTCAAAGCCTTACGCGCTCTACGTCTGGAGGATCTGCGAATTCCCCCTACTTATTCAAAAACTTTCCAAGGTCCGCCTCATGGTATCCAAGTTGAAAGGGATAAGTTGAACAAGTATGGTCGTCCTTTATTGGGATGTACTATTAAACCAAAATTGGGATTATCCGCGAAAAATTATGGTAGAGCGTGTTATGAGTGTCTACGTGGTGGACTTGATTTTACCAAAGATGATGAAAACGTAAACTCACAACCATTTATGCGTTGGAGGGACCGTTTTGTCTTTTGTGCCGAAGCTCTTTATAAAGCACAGGCCGAAACCGGTGAAATTAAGGGGCATTACTTGAATGCGACTGCAGGTACATGCGAAGAAATGATTAAGAGAGCTGTATTTGCGAGGGAATTAGGGGTTCCTATTGTAATGCATGACTACTTAACCGGGGGATTCACCGCAAATACTACTTTGGCTCATTATTGCCGCGACAACGGCTTACTTCTTCACATTCACCGAGCAATGCATGCAGTTATTGATAGACAGAAAAATCATGGTATGCATTTCCGTGTATTAGCTAAAGCATTGCGTATGTCTGGGGGGGATCATATCCACTCTGGTACAGTAGTAGGTAAGTTAGAAGGGGAACGCGAAATGACTTTAGGTTTTGTTGATTTATTGCGCGATGATTTTATTGAAAAAGATCGTGCTCGCGGTATCTTTTTCACTCAGGACTGGGTATCCATGCCGGGTGTTATACCGGTGGCTTCAGGGGGTATTCATGTTTGGCATATGCCAGCTCTGACCGAAATCTTTGGGGATGATTCTGTATTACAATTTGGTGGAGGAACTTTAGGACATCCTTGGGGGAATGCACCTGGTGCAGCAGCTAATCGGGTGGCTTTAGAAGCCTGTGTACAAGCCCGTAACGAAGGGCGCGATCTTGCTCGTGAAGGTAATGAAATTATCCGAGCAGCTTGCAACTGGAGTCCTGAACTAGCTGCAGCTTGTGAAGTATGGAAGGCGATCAAATTCGAGTTCGAGCCGGTAGATAAACTAGATAGTTAGATAAAATTAGATATAAATAAGGTCTAAATAAAAAAGAAGCGAAATAGAAAGATAAAAAATCAGTTACGAAATGCAGTAATTCTTATTTTTTCTTCTAATTGATTACAATTAAACTCGGCTCAATCTGAAAAAAAAGATTGAGCCGAGTTTAAATAGATCTTGATACGATCATGAGACTTGACAAATCGGGATTTCTCTATTCTATATATCCGGAATATATAAAGGTATAATACAATAAATAAATACAAATATAGTATTATCATATGATGATGGAATCAAATACGCAGTATTTACAGAAAAAAGTCTTCGTTTATTGGGAAAGAATCAATATACTTTTAATGTCGAATCGGGATTCACTAAGACAGAAATAAAGCATTGGGTCGAACTCTTCTTTGGTGTTAAGGTAGTAGCTGTGAATAGCCATCGACTACCCGGAAAGGGTAGAAGAATGGGCCCTATTCTGGGGCATACAATGCATTACAGACGTATGATCATTACCCTTCAACCGGGTTATTCTATTCCACTTCTAGATAGAGAAAAAAACTAAAGGAAAATGAATGAAAAAAGACAGACAGAGTTTGGAAGTTAGACCCCTTTATAAGAATCTCTTTCAAAAAAGAGGACATTTTGAAACGATTAACAGGCGTAATCGTGAGTCAACAAGTGACTCGAACTGCCTGTAAGAAAAGAGAATTGATTTTCAAAATGGTAGAACTGGATGAGGAAGTTTTCTATAACCCTGATGAAGAGGTAGTTTTAGTTTAGGACTCCGATCAAGCGCGAGAAGTCGTTCATTTCAGATTGGACCACTATAGAATCTGGACCCATCGTAGAGACGTTCAAAAGGATCCTGATGGTAAGAATCATACTTTCGCGGAACTCTAGGGCTATAGGCTTCAACGCGGTAGACGTTTTGTTCCGAATTTTTCCGGACCAAATCTTTGATCCAATGATACAATGAATTTTTTCTATTCACAAAGAAAAAAGATTCGGAATCGCAATGCTACTATACGCATCCGGAGGAGTATTCGGAATAATATTCTTATATAATCCATTTTTGCGCGGGGTCTTACTAACAGGACTTCGCTGCACGAGACAAGTATTCGTCGAAAAGCTAACGTCACCCGGTATTTTCATACCCTTTTGGGGTGGTATATCCCCTTACAAAGTCTAAGGGGTAGTATTAGATCTGTAGTTAGGTAAAAGAATTTGCCCTTTGATTGAGTATGCTATTTTTCCTCCTTTACCGCGCATTATTGTATGCGCTTCCAGAGGAGCATGTATGCAGGGAGAAAATTACAGCTTAATAAAAAAGTTTCAACTTTATGGCAATATCAATCAACTAAAAAGCCCTATGTATCAATCCTTACAACGGGTCGGATAAGAGTTTCGGTATGCTGGGGGATATCCTTATTTCAGAACCTGATATGCATTTTGCGTTTGTGGGGTCCGGGAGTGGTTGAATAAGTATTGCATGTGGAAGGGAGTAGACGAAAATGATTTTGTGAAATAGGCGCATTCGACTAAGTCGTACTGAGACCTTTTTTAAAGGATATTTTGAAAGAGGTATTTCATTTTCACAATCGCTCTCTTTTGAATCCAATTTCAAGTTCGATTAGAAGGATAGAAAGGCCATGAGGATGGGAAAAGAAAAATGAAATCTTTTTAATTACTTCTCCTTTTTTGCAATTTTCTTATTATTTATCTAATCCATTCGATTCTTTTTTTTTTTTATAGAATACTTTATTTTTGCAAACTAAAAAATACAATAGTCAATATTCCTTATAATAGATATACTTAATTATATCATAAGAATCCTAAGATATTTTTCGAATAGATAGAAATAGTAAATTTGAATGGAGACACCTATTCTATGACGGATTTGAACTTCCCCTCTATTTTCGTGCCTTTAGTAGGCTTAGTATTTCCGGCAATTGCAATGGCTTCTTTATTTCTTTATGTGCAGAAAAAAAAGATTGTCTAGAGCTGACAGGGCCGAATTTTCTCAATGTATTTCCACGCAGGATCATAATACGGATCTTTTGTAGTGTAAGTAATATAATATGGTAGGTTATGTGGCTCTTTCTACACACAAATGCAAAACTGCTATGGATGCGGATATAGGCTACGAGCATAAATGCATGCATATGCGGAGCCGGGTATAGCGAGTTTTATTTTAAGTGGATCAACAAATACTTTTTGAATAGAAAGTCAATGTATCTAACCAATTATTTCACAGGAGTATTAGTTGCTGAAGGCAATTTCAGAATCAAAAAAGTAAAGTCAAAATCATTTAGCTTATTCTCTTAATTTCAATCGACCGCTGCTGGATTTAGTATATCTAATATGAATTGGCGATCAGAACACATATGGATAGAACTTCTAAAAGGTTCTCGAAAAAGAGGTAATTTTTTCTGGGCCTGTATTCTTTTTCTAGGTTCACTAGGATTCTTAGCGGTTGGGACTTCCAGTTATCTTGGTAAGAATATTATATCTGTACTTCCATCCCAACAAATACTTTTTTTTCCACAGGGGGTCGTAATGTCTTTCTACGGAATCGCAGGCTTATTCATTAGCTCTTACTTGTGGTGCACCATTTTGTGGAATGTAGGCAGTGGTTATGACCGATTCGATAGAAAAGAGGGAGTAGTGTGCATTTTTCGTTGGGGATTCCCTGGAATAAAACGTCGCGTCTTCCTTCGATTCCTTATGCGGGATATCCAATCAATTAGAATTCAGGTTAAAGAGGGTATTTTTCCTCGTCGTATCCTTTATATGGAAATCCGGGGCCAGGGGGCCATTCCCTTGAATCGTACTGATGAGAAGTTTTTTACTCCACGAGAAATTGAACAAAAAGCTGCCGAATTGGCCTACTTCTTGCGCGTACCAATGGAAGTATTTTGAGTACCAATTGCATTTTTTTTGAAATGAATTGAATGAAGAAGAATTGGAAGAATAAAAGTTTTCTCAACACGGGGGGGTCCCTTCGAAATTGCATTATTGTAAGGGGATTTTCGAGTATTTATCTAAAGGGGGGAACAAACGAAGATAAGAAAAAATTGCTTCTAATTTGCTTTGTCCAAGCGCGATATATGGCATAATATTCTTCCATTTTCATCCGAAAGGGCTTTTTTCTATTTCTCTATTCCACTCCATCTAGATCTAAGAAAGAACCCAATACAATGAAATTCTGCTAGTATACAAAAAAGAGGAATAGATACAAGGTCTCAAACCTTGTTATAGAATTTTTCCTTCAAAGAAAAAAAATATCATATAGGGTCAGCGAATGAACTAGAGTCAGCGAATAAAGCGGATTCATTAACAACTCAATTTACAGATCAAAAATGAAAAAAAAGAAAGCATTGCCTTCTTTCCTATATCTTGTATTTATCCTACTTTTGCCTTGGGGGGTCTCTTTCTCTTTTAACAAATGTCTGGAACTTTGGATTAAGAATTGGTGGAATACCGGGCAATCCGAAACTCTCTTAACTGATATTCAAGAGAAAAGAGTTCTAGAAAGATTCATGGAATTAGAAGACCTTTTTATCTTGGACGAAATGATAAAAGAGAAACCGAAGACACATGTACAAAACCCCCCTATAGGAAGACACAAGGAAATAATACAATTGGCCAAAATAGATAATGAGGATCATCTTAATATCATTTTGCATTTCTCGACAAATATAATCTGTTTGGCTATTCTAAGTGGTTCTTTTTTTCTGGGTAAAGAAGAACTTGTTATTTTGAATTCTTGGGTTCAGGAATTCCTCTATAACTTAAATGACCCAATAAAAGCTTTTTTGATTCTTTTAATTACTGATTTTTTTGTTGGATTTCACTCCACCCGCGGTTGGGAACTTATAATTCGTTGGGTCTATAACGATCTTGGATGGGTTCCTAACAAGCTAATTTTCGCTATTTTTGTTTCCTGTTTTCCAGTGATTCTAGATACATGTTTTAAATTTTGGATCTTTTTTTATTTAAGCCGCCTATCTCCTTCGCTTGTTGTCATTTATCATTCAATTATGGAAGCATAAACTCATTCGATCTCCTGATATTAATCAAATTAGCATCTTTCTTCCTTTAGAAAGAAAGCCCTTTTCTATTTTAGCAAAATTCTTTCTATTTCTACCTGCTCAAGGTATTCATCATTCCAGTACAACTGTTGCAGTAGAATGACAACAGACTCGTGTATAGGGAACTAGATTAGCTTAGCTACCTATCTAATTTATTGTAGAAATTCCGGGATCTGCGATTGGACATGGAAAATAGAAATACTTTTTCTTGGGTAGAGGAACAGATGACTCGATCGATTTCTGTATCGATCATGATATACGTAATAACTCGGACATCTATTTCAAATGCATATCCCATTTTTGCGCAGCAGGGTTATGAAAACCCACGAGAAGCAACTGGACGAATTGTATGTGCCAATTGCCATTTAGCTAATAAGCCTGTGGATATTGAAGTTCCCCAAGCTGTGCTTCCCGATACTGTATTTGAAGCAGTTCTTCGAATTCCCTATGATATGCAACTGAAACAAGTTCTTGCTAATGGGAAAAAGGGAGGGTTGAATGTGGGTGCTGTTCTTATTTTGCCCGAGGGATTCGAATTAGCGCCGCCCGACCGTATTTCTCCTGAGTTGAAAGAAAAGATAGGAAATCTCTCTTTTCAGAGTTATCGTCCCAATAAAAAAAATATTCTTGTGATAGGCCCTGTTCCCGGTAAGAAATATAGTGAAATCGTCTTTCCCATTCTTTCCCCCGACCCTGCTACGAAGAAAGACGTTCATTTCTTAAAATATCCCATATATGTAGGGGGAAACCGAGGAAGGGGACAGATCTATCCTGATGGTAGCAAGAGTAACAATACCGTCTATAATGCAACGTCAACAGGTGTAGTAAGAAAAATACTGCGTAAAGAAAAGGGGGGATATGAAATATCCATAGTCGATGCATCGGATGGACGCCAAGTGATTGATCTTATACCTCCCGGTCCAGAACTTCTTGTTTCAGAGGGGGAATCCATTAAGCTTGATCAACCATTAACAAGCAATCCTAATGTGGGAGGGTTTGGTCAGGGGGATGCAGAAATAGTGCTTCAGGATCCATTACGCGTTCAAGGCCTTTTGTTCTTCTTCGCATCTGTTATTTTGGCACAAGTTTTTTTGGTTCTCAAAAAGAAACAGTTTGAAAAGGTTCAATTGTACGAAATGAATTTTTAGGTCCGGGGATTTCTTACCATCAAGTTGGTAAAAAGCCGCGATTTATTGGCGATTGCTAGAGTTCTCTATGATCCATTTTGGAAATCTTTTTTTTGTTTAGACTATTTTTTGTTTGCAAGATGTCTAGAATTCCTTATTTCTATCTCATACAAAAGAGGAGAATCCAAGGCAAAGGCGAGAACAATAAAAGGAACAAATCCTTTTAGGAGGGATTGCTGGTCTTCTTAATCCTTTCTTGGGCACAAGAAAAAGGCAAAAAAGCCTTTTTCTTGTGTCGATTCTTCTTGTATCGAAATAAGAATCTTGTTTCTTCCTATTCTGCAAAGATTACTATTTCATCTTTATTGGGGTCTGTCTCTTGGACCTCTTTTGCTTAGGTTCAGGCGAGGTAGTGGACAAACAGAGGGAAAGAAAATATGGCGGGGGACAAATTTTTTGTGAGCAAATAGAATTGCTTGACTTGTTCAATTAAGTTCAATTTAGAACTTACAGAAATTTTGCAAAAAAAACGTATACTCTTACATTGAAGGCTGTTTTTTATTTTTAGGCTAGTTGAGTAGTTTTGATTAAGGTTTTATTTGATTAAGGTTTTATTA